TGACCAGGAACAGGACCTATTACAAGAATATTTTTTTTAGTAGGACGATAACTCTGAAAAGAAAGATTGCCCATCTTTTCTTTCATTTCCGGAGAAATACGATCGGAGGGGGCTAATTCGAATCCTTCAGGTAAAATAAGAACAGCCCCCACATTCAAAGATCCCCGTTTCCCATTAGAAAGAACCTGTTTCAGTTGGATATCATAGGGAATTCTAACAACTGCTTCAAATACAGTATCCGGAAGTACCGCTTGTGGAACCTCAATATCCACGGGCTTATTGGCTAAATGACAATTGGCGCATACAATACGCCCAGTAGCTTCTCGTGGATTCTCATAACCCTGTTGTGCAAAAATGGGATATGCGTGTGAAATAGATGTCCAAGTTATTACATATATAAATATAATGACCGATACGAAAATGGATCGAGTCATCTGTTCCTTTATCCAAGAAAAGATATTTCTATTTTGCATGGTCCAATCATTGATCCCGAAAATTTCTACAATAAATTGGGTAGGTTGCTAGTAGAGTTCCCTATCCACGATTCTGCTATTTTACTGGGATCCAGGAGTCATTTCCCGGATCGGTAGAAACTTAAAAAATAAGTAACATTTTGAATGGTTTGTTTATGTACGAAGTAAAAAAAACATTATGATTAGATTTATATCAGTAGATCATTTTTAGTCATTCATTGAATGATAAATGACTACAAGTGACGGAGATACACGATTTAAATAACGGAAGATCCAATATTTTAAAATTGTATCTAGAATGACTGGAAAGGTGGAAACAAGACCAGATATAATTTGATTATTATGATAAAATCCAAAATCCTTGTAGACAGAACCAATCATTAGTTCCCAACCATGAGGCGAGTGGAATCCAATACATAAATCCGTTAATAAAAGAATAGAAAAAGCTTTTATTGTGTCGCTTAAGTTATAGATAAATTTCCGAACCCAAGAATTAATAATACCAAGTTCTTCATTACCCAGAATAGAATAACCACTTAGAATAGCGAAGCTTATTATATTTGTCGAAAAATGTAAAATGGTATGGATATGATCCTCATTGTACATTTTGACCAATTGGATCGTTTCTTTGTGTATTCCTATATGAAGCTTTTGTATATGTGTATCGGGGTACTCCTTTATCATTTCGTCCAAAAGGAAGAGTTCTTCTAATTCTATGAATTTTTCCAGAACGTTCTTTTCTTGAATATCATTCAAAAAAACTTCGGATTGCTCAGCATTCCACCAATTAGTAACCAAAGATTCCATACTTTTATTAAATGAGAAAGAAATCCACCAGGGCAAAAAAACTATAGATGTAAGATATAGAAGGGGGTTGAATGCTTTCTTTTTTGGCATTTTGAATCTGTGAATTGTTAATGAAACCACCTCATTCCTCGATTCTATCCAATCTGATATTTCCATGAAACATGAGTTCTATAACAAACAGGGTATTGAATCCACAGACCCCCTTTATTTTATTTTAATTAAATTAATTAAAGGGCTAATCCTTAGATCTGGAAACAATATTTTTTTTATTATGTCTTCATTCGAAGCAATTGTATCCTTTCGCTGAATGCCCTAACGAGCCACTTCAAGTCAAGAAATGCATATTTTTCGAATTTCGAGACAAAACAAAAACAGAATTGAATTACAAGATATGATCCATCTATATCTAACATATCAATTAAAAAATATTGGACCCCAAAAATATGAAGTATATATAGTCTTAGTTTTTCGGATATATATGATGAATCCATACTTAGTATACTTGTTACGAGTATGAAAAAATGGAGTTGATTTCCATATACAATCCATCAAAAACTTTTGGTGGAAAAAGCGCTTTGTTTTCTGTTTTCTGGTTGTTTCACACGCGTCTGCTTTTGCTCGAATGAGCGACCTGAAAAAACAAAACAGAACTCAATGCTGCGAAAGCATTCATTCTTCAATTCATTTCAAAATACTTCAATTGGTACGCGCAAAAAATAGGCCAATTCCGCAGCCTTTTGTTCAATTTCTCGTGGAGTCAAATTCTCATCAGTACGAGTCAAAGGAATGGCACCCTGGCCTCGGATTTCCATATAAAGTACACGCCGGGAATAAATACCTTCTTTAACCTCTATTCTAATCGACTGAATATCTCTCATAAGGAATCGAAGAAAGATTCGACGATTTCTTCCAGGGAATCCCCAACGAAAAATACACACTATTCCTTTTTTTCTATCGAATCTATCATAACCACTACCCACATTCCACGAAATTGTGCACCACAAATAGGAGCTAATGAACATACCCGCGATCCCATAGAAAGACATCACGATCCCTTGTGGGAAAAAAAGGATTTGCTGAGAAGGAAATAAGGATATCAGATTCCTACCAAGGTAACTAGAAGTTCCAACCAATAAGAATCCCAGTGAACCTAAAAAAAGGATACAGGCCCAACATAAATTACTTGTTTTTCGAGACCCCATTATAAGTTCTATCCATATATGTTCTGATCGCCAGTTCATACTAGATCCAGTTGTTTAATTTTATTGAAATTTAGAGAATAACCAAAATTTGACTTTCTTTTTTTGTTCCTGAAGCAACTCTTATCAACTAGCACTCTTATTATGATGTGAACCATTAGGAGTAATTCATCGAATCGCTTAGATATAAAAAAGGATCCCCCTCATATAATCCCACTATAGATATCTACATACATAGAGATATTTTTACTTTCCATTTCATACATCTGCGGACCCCCTTTTGAATATATAATCTATTTATCCCCATATATCATCCCATGATGTTTCCACGCGCATAATAGCTCTTTCATTTGTGTTCGGAAGAATCCACATGTTGTATCCTATGTCCACTAAATAGATAGATAAATTGAAATAGATATAGATATCTGTATTATGACCCAAGTCCGAGTCTTGAAAAAAAAAAATGAACGAGATTGGGTCCCGTCGAATCTAGATAATCTTGTTTTTTTGAACATGAAGAGATAGGGAAGCCATTGCAATTGCTGGAAATACTAGACCCACTAAAGGCACAAAAAAAGAGGGTAAGTTGAAAGTTGTCATAGAATGGATACCTCGATTTAATATTTTGTACCTGTTATAAAGATATCTTATGATAAGTATATCTCTTATCAGTATATAATAATAGGTACAAGAAACGTAGAACTAAATAAGTGTACCTATTCACTTTTATATAATATATATTTATTATTATTGTTCTCTTATACTTATCTTCTAATAAATACCAAAAAAGGTTCTTACTTGGAGAATAATTATATCTATAATAAATACGTAATGTAATAAAATAACATGAATTTTTCCTAATTTAGGAGAAAAATTAACTCTTTTATCCTATTGATAGAGCCTTCCCGATTACTAATCATGCATTATATAGGTAGAAATAAAATGGATCTGTAGCAAATAAGAAAAGTGATTATCAACAACTTATGATCCGTTATACAATTGTATTTTATAACCTCAAGTAAAACTCCGTGCTTATTATTTTTTATTTTCACTTTGATTACCATAAACTAAATAAAATGGAAACTAAATACTTGTAAACTTCAAATAAAAAAAACAGAATTAAATGATCTACTTGATTCAATTTTGATTCAAAGGGCAGAAACCGTGAAGCTGAAATAACTCACTCAGAACACCCTTTAAAGGATTACGTGGTACGATTGGGTCGAATAAGCCCTTATGGAATAAATACTCAGCTTCTTGTGACCCATCAGGTACTGTCTTATTCAATGTTTGTTCAATTACTCTTTTACCTGCAAATGCAATGTAAGCATTAGGTTCGGCAATAATGATATCTCCTAACATACCAAAACTGGCAGTCACCCCACCGGTTGTAGGAGATGTAAGGATTGATACGTAGAATAACTTTTTATTTGATTGATAATCATATAAAGCTGAAGATATTTTAGCCATTTGCATCAAGCTCAAACTTCCTTCTTGCATGCGGGCTCCCCCCGAAGCACACACTATAATAAGGGGTAGAGATCTATTAGTAGCATATTCGATCAAACGGGTGATTTTCTCGCCTACTACGGATCCCATACTGCCCCCCATAAACTGAAAATCCATAATCCCAATTGCGATGGAAATACCGTTTAATTGACCTATGCCTGTTTGAACAGCCTCAGTTAACCCTGTCTTTTTTTGATAAGAATCAATACGATCTTTATAAGGCTCCTGCTCCGAATGAAATTCAATGGGGTCCACCGAAACCATGTCCTCATCCATAGCATCCCAAGTGCCTGGATCAATCAAAAGTTCGATTCTTTCTGAACTACTCATTTTCAAATGATATCCACATTGTTCACAAATATTCCGTTTTAACCTAAAAAATTTCTTATAATTTAATCCATAACAATTTTCGCATTGAACCCACAAATTCCTGTATTTTTTACTTATATCGAGATCACTTCCACTTGCGCTAGTTTGTATACTGATGAAACTATCACTGTCAATACTATTTACGCTTTCACTACAAATGTAACTATAAATGTAATTCTTACTGTAATTGTCACTACCGCTTGAAATGTAACTATCAATATGGATTTCAGAACGAAGATAACTCTCAATGCAACTAGTAATGTGATTATTCCAACTATATTGAGTATCATACATGTAACGATTGTAGTAGTGATTGTCACTCTTAGGTCCATCATTCGGATAACTATAATTTAGGCAACTAGAAAAAAAACCGCCCAATTCACTCAAAAAAGAACGATCGTCTTCAACCTCAAAAATAAAATTTTCAATATCCAAATATATGGAAAAATTTTCACCATTACTATCCTTAACTAAAAAAGTGTCATCACAGATCAAACTCCGAATGTTGCTGACACCAAATAAAGGATCAATATTATTAGAGCTGTCACTATCAATCCAACCATGAATCATGTTATTTATAACAGGGTCTTCACCCCCATTTGTATTTCCAACGGGTCGAATACCCTCTAGTGATTTACTTAAC